AATGCTCCAAATTCTACTTGAGCATCCAAATCTGGGTCGATACCAGCAAAAACATCTCTGAACAAGGTTCTAGCGCCATGCCAAATGTGCCCGAAAAAGAAGAGCAGAGCAAACGAAGCATGTCCAAAAGTAAACCAACCCCTTGGACTGCTACGAAAAACACCATCCGATTTCAAAGTAGCACGATCTAATTCAAAAATTTCACCCAATTGAGCACGTCTAGCATATTTTTTCACAGTAGCAGGATCACTATAACTGACTCCATTGAGTTCGCCACCATAGAACTCAACAGTTACACCTACTTGTTCGACACTATACTTCGATTCCGCCCTTCGAAAAGGAACATCGGCTCTAACAATTCCGTCTCCGTCTACCAAAACAACCGGAAATGTTTCAAAAAAAGTAGGCATACGACGTACAAAAAGTTCACGCCCCTCTTTATCTCTAAAGATAGGATGTCCTAACCACCCAACGGCTATTCCATCCCCATTGTCCATTGAGCCCGCTCTAAACAATCCCCCTTTTGCCGGATTATTGCCGATGTAATCATAAAAAGCTAATTTTTCAGGAATTTTAGACCAAGCTTCTGATAAACTTTGATTTTCGGCTAGCCCAGTACCAACTCTTCGATATATTTCTTGCTGGAAGTATCCCTGATCCCATTGATAACGAGTGGGACCAAATAATTCAATCGGGGTAGTTGCTGAACCATACCACATAGTTCCAGCAACAACAAAAGCTGCAAAAAAGACAGCAGCGATACTACTGGAAAGGACGGTTTCAATATTTCCCATACGCAATCCTTTGTATAGACGTTGGGGTGGACGCACACTAAGATGGAAAAGGCCCGCTAATATGCCCAATGTCCCTGCTGCAATATGATGAGAGGCTATTCCCCCCGGAACAAAAGGATCAAAACCTTCCACACCCCATGCGGGATTTACGGATTGTACCCTTCCGGTTAGTCCATAAGGATCGGACACCCATATTCCAGGACCATACAATCCTGTTACATGAAATGCGCCAAAACCAAAACAAGCCACCCCTGCAAGAAATAAATGAATTCCAAAAATTTTGGGCAAATCCAAAGAAGGTTTTCCTGTACGTTCATCACAAAAGATTTCTAGATCCCAATAGACCCAATGCCAGATAGCCGCCAAAAAGCACAAGCCCGAAAACACAATATGTGCTCCGGCCACACCTTCGTAACTCCAAATACCCGGATTCGTTATAGTCCCCCCTGTAATACTCCAACCGCCCCACGAATTGGTTATTCCTAAACGAGTCATGAAGGGTATAACGAACATACCCTGTCTCCACATTGGATCAAGAACAGGGTCAGAGGGATCAAAAACTGCTAATTCATATAGAGCCATCGAACCGGCCCAACCAGCAACCAGAGCTGTATGCATTATATGGACAGAAAGCAAACGGCCAGGATCATTTAATACAACGGTATGAACACGATACCAAGGCAAACCCATGAAAATACCTCTTATATCAACAAAAAATAGACACTATGTAACTTTATTGCACTGGAAAAAACTATACTATGGACCCTCCCCTTTCAGTAGATTATCTCGGGTAAAGGATTAATATTTGTTCTAGTTTTTTAGTAATAATGGAACAATTCTATTCGTAGGAACAAAAAGAAGCAGATCTATTCTATACCCGATAAGTAACAATACGCAATGGTGGGGGGGGTTGACCCTATTTTATATGAGTGTTTATATCAGTGAATGCAGACATATTTGTTTATCACTCAAAGGACCTATTCGTAAGAACTTTCCTTTATTCATTTGGTCTTCCTTTTTTATTTATGATTTATAAATACAATATGATAAAGACAAATCATTTTTAACACAATAAACCGATTGTTACGTTTCCACATCAAAGTGAGATATACTACTTCATTTTTTTTTTCATTTAATGCCTATTGGTGTTCCAAAAGTACCCTTTCGAAGTCCTGGAGAGGAAGATGCATCTTGGGTTGACATATAGTGCGACTTGTCAGATATATTGGGTCATATGGGATTTCCCCGTTCTCTCCCCCGATCGAGATATCCTCTCTTTCACCCCAAAAAAGATTGATTGAATCATCAAAAATTTGGAGCGTGAAGTGTAATGAAGTGCAATTAGATCGATTTTTGGGGGAGGTATCCAGATTACTATTCTAAATTTAGAATAATTTATGGTTGACTTGGTTGGACCAATAAAATGAAGCATCCAGGCTCTGTTTAGAAAAATAACCCAATTGGTAATATATCTACGATTACTACTTCTATCATGTCATATATTTGGCAGAAAACATAAAATAAGAAATTAAGAAAAAAAGGAAGTCGTAGCAAAAAGACATGGTATTGGAGTATTTGTCCTATATGTGCAAATCCAAATCGGGCAGATCTTTACTCAGAGTAGAACAGAAACCTAAAAGAATTGAAGAAGCCCATTCAGAAACAAGAAAATTACATCGCGATTTAGATTTGATCGCGATGAAAACAATACATCAATGAGAAGTTAGTTCAATAAGTTTAGTACATTATTATATTAATCTTATATTCTATTATAATAGAATATAGATTAATATAGATAAACGGGTCAAAAGTCGTCTTTCTTGAAAAATGTAAGAAAAAGACCTTTCGTTAGAAGTTCGAAAAAGTCCATTATGAAAAAGGAAAGAGGGTTGAAATCTACACATTGATTCCTTTTCGCGATTTTTTATGAACCGTATGCATCAAAAGGTGCATGTACGGCTCTTAAGGGATAAAATTTTATCCCAATCAACCGACTTTATCGAGAAAGACTACTTTTTTTAGGCCAAGAGGTTGATAGTGAGATATCGAATCAACTTATTGGCCTTATGGTATATCTCAGTATAGAGGACGATAACAAAGATTTGTATTTGTTTATAAATTCTCCGGGCGGATGGGTAATACCCGGAATAGCTATTTATGATACTATGCAATTTGTGCAACCAGATGTACAGACAGTATGCATGGGATTAGCCGCTTCAATGGGATCTTTTATTCTGGCAGGAGGCGAAATTACCAAACGTCTAGCATTCCCTCACGCTTGGCGCCAATGAGTCTTTTATTTGAGAAAAAAAAAAAGAAGACTATGCCTTCGCCATATGAATATTAAGTAATAATAGCATGGCACTTCGAGTTCGATATGCGAAATTTTTTTTTTTCAAAACCATTCGATT